AACTCACCCCGGGAATTCAAAGGCAGGTAGAGGAGGGCGGTAACGGATTTGATAGGGGTTGGTCCTCAATCAGAAGGAGAGGGTTGAACGGGAAGAGGAGGATCGAGGTAGCCATATGCGGATAATCGGAATATCCATGAGTGGATATGGGTAGGGCGCCTCTTCTATTCCTTCGCTTCGCTATCGATCCGATAGATTCCTACCAGAGAGGCAGGATAAATGAACACATCTGCTGGAACCAACTATCTATGCTTCTCGGGCGATAGCTCCCTCTCCGCCATAACATCCATTTATTCTCCCCTCTCCGGCACTAACGAGTGAAGCTGCCTTTCAGACCTCCATATCCACGATTTATCTTATTAACGGAATACCAACTGAAGGGCGGGACAGAACCAACCCATGAAGGAACGAATGAAGGCGAAGAAGTGGTCGAGACCCTGTGAATTGATTGCTAGCGATTTTTGTTTGTCTCAGAATGACCGGCTTTAGGAAAGGTTGCCCCGAACGAATGAGATAGATGGTCGGGTCGGGTCCACGCTTGCTTGAAAGGGAAGATCTTCCCACCCGGGTTCAATGCCTGCTTCTTTCAAGTCCTGCTTCCGCATTGGGGATTTCGGCCATTTGTCTATACACGGCTTACCATTCCAAATCCTACACCTGAGACTGAAATGAGGATGAGATTTGGCTAAAGTCCGCAGATATGTGCCGATGACTTTTTCAGGTTTCCCGCCCTAGTGAATTTTGTTCGCTAGATTCTGCAGCTCTGTCCGTCCGGCGTGACTTTTTTTTGTTTTCAGGGCCTCCGCTTAGGGAAATAGAAATCCTAACTTCGCCATATATAGGTGGCGTGAATTCTGTCACTTTGATGTGGGTTCGCCTCAGTCAGAAGGGTTGGGATAGGGTTACCTGCTATGTGGGGTAGCTCGCTTGAATCCATGGTCGATGAAAGTATTGGAACGGAAGCGAGGCGGGAAGGAAGGGGACAAGTGCATTAGAAGCTGCATTGCTCGGGTAGCCCATCCCCTACAGAAAGAAAAAAATCAATAAAGGAGGGATGTGCCGGCAGAAGCAGCTTTGAGCGATATCTCCTACTTCCTATCTCAAGCATTCATTCTTTGCCAGGAGAGGAGCAAGGGCCCAACATTCAATTGTTTGTTTCTTTCCGACTGCCTTTGATTAATAGCGATATCCGATAGAACGTGTGTTCCTGCTAGGAGAGGATAAATAGCGGAGAATGGCCAGATAGCAGCCGGTCACGCACCCACCCCCTTGCCCTTTATTTACGATATACCATCCACCCAGAAGGAAGGAAGTTACGTGCATCCAATCGATCGGACAGAGCAGTCGGTCGAGCTGCCATTGATAGGACTTCAGTCCAGGATCTAGCAAGCAGAACAGGCGGAGTTAGCTTCATTGATAATGTATGGCCCATGGGACCTAGTTGATTCCTTCATTCCTTCCAGCTGGCTGGGTGAGATGGGGCGAGCTATGCCTTTATGGGTTGGGGGTGGGCGGAAGAATGAAACCTTGAAAGGAAGGGGAATCCACTCGTCTATCTTCATTTCTTGATGTCTTTCTCGACTGACTGCTTGTTAAGCAAAAGCATTGAAGCTCGGAAAGAACCAAACAAATCTACTCGACTGATCCTTTTCTTGCAATCTTGATCTGATGGACCACAGTTTTAGCACGAGTTCAGTTCAGCCATCATTCCGATCAACGGCACCTGTGTCTATCTACTTCCCACCCTCCATTGGCAAAACATCCAAATCAACGATGAGAACCAGGGTCTTTGGCTAACCGGTCTTGGGACTTTAGACACTCTCCTTTGGAATGGAAGTAATCTCGTAGATCCGAATCAATGAATCTATCTGGGCAGCACTCCCCTTTATCTCAGTTCGTTGTTAGCTTTTGAAGGAGTGGTTCCTAGAGGTTCAATGCTTCCAATTGTGGTGCGTGCCGGGTAATATCCTTTGAGTGAGCAAGCATCTGTTCGTTCCGGATACGACTTGTTTCTTTCCAAGTGCCAGCTTCCTTCCTTCCGGGACTTCCTTCCATAAGGCGTTTCTTCATGCCGGAGCATCCTTTTCTAAAGACTCAACTGCCTCTGCTCGGATCAATGCTAATTCCGCTTCTTTTCCTGCTTCTGCACCTACTGGGAAGAATGGGCTAAAGCCCTGGGGGCAGCTGGGAGAGGGGAATAGGTGGAGCATTTCAAGGTAGGTCTTTAGCTGCTCCAACGAATCGAGTTGTCTACGATACCCAAGCATGCAAGCAAGTCTTCGGGAATGGAATCGCCCTGCCTCCCTTCGGTCTAATGGCCGCGGGAGGGGAAGGGCTTTAAGCCGAGTGCTTGCTTGCAAGAATCGACATCGAAAAGTCACTCTCAATCACAGCCTGAAGTGGGGGTACAAGGGAAAAGGTGATGTAAGTCCATTCTTTCTTGTATCATAGGTAAGGCAAAGCACTTTCTCTTAAGAATGCATCTGGTTCCATCTTTTCTTCTAACGTTGAATGGCATATTCCATCGCGAAAGATTCAATCCAGCGTTCCCCTTTCCTACGGCTACCTTGTTACGAAAGTATGATCAGTGCAAGACTGAGGGGAAGAAATCAAACTGAACTAAATAACTGAACCTGGACAGACTGAAAACTAAGCCAGGCTGCCTATGTACCCTTTGTTAAGGGATAAAGTTATACACAGTTCTGCCTACATAAATTCGTTATGTACGGGTGTAATGATCGCCTATGATCCTGCTTTGCTGGGCTTCTCCTACTGGACAAGCAAATTAAGGAAATGTGAACGAGTTCGCCGAAATACGAATAAGATCAGAAATGCCATCCAAAAGCGCAAGGGGCCACCCACCCTTTCCCCTTGCCCCTCTCCATTCCCTAAGGAACAAGAGGGCCCCACCTAGTCCCAAAAGTCCACTGGAATACGAATTCGATCAAAAATGCAATCATTATCATTAATGAATCAAAGAACTGAAAACATTTCCAATACCGACAGCAGCTCCCGCTGAAGCAATTGTAGCAGCTCCGGCACCCATTGATTTTGCACCCTCTAACATCTCGAGTTGAGAATTCTCGTCACGCTTTTTCATTCACTATTTTATGTTATAGATTCCTCGTCGATTCTTCCCCTCCTTCCTTTTCTCTTGGGCATCTCACTTGGAATGCAAAGCTTTCGATCTTGTACTAATAAATTCGGTAGACTGAACACCAACCCAATCTGGAAAGTGGAGTAGAATCAATCAACCATATGGCCTTTAGGCATACCTTGAATCTAGCCTACAATCCTTTCGCACTTATATTAATAAATTAATAATTAGAAACGTGATCTTAAATATATACGATGATTATACGATGATAGCACCAAAAGAGCGGAGACTTTTACAAGGCCACCACCGGTTATTGCAAGAGCAGGACAGCAAAGAGAGTTCCAAAGGACGGTGACGAAGGAAACCCCATGCCTTAGGTCAAGAAGATTAATCGCGGAACAGCTTGCATAGTGCTTTTTGTGGTCAATCCCTTTCCTGATTTGACCCCGAAGGCTGTGGGGGGGGCGAAGGAATACACGAAAGCAGGTTTCAGAGCTTGAACCCGGGTCACCAGTTTCGTTGGGTCACGAGATGCCTATGCTAACTTCCTTGCTGTCTAAGCCCCGGCGCCCAGGCTTCTTGGGTGAAGAGAACTTCTGTCTTCTTCTTAATATAATTAAACATTCTTTCCCTATCGCTTTTCCCACTCGCTGATAAGACTGACTTACTAATAGGATCGGAAGAACCGGAAGACTGACTGGTTGGCTCACATAGGACCAGTACCAAGCCAGTAGCGAGCAAGAGAACCTTTCTTTTCTTTAGAACTAGGATGAACTAAAGTGACGTGAGGGAGAAGGGATGGATCAGCTGGAACTGCTTGTTGCACAGTTGATGATCGGATATAAGCGGATAGCTAATCCCTCTTTCAACGAGAGTTGCGGACCCTCTCTTACTTACTCTTAGTGCTGTGCGAGCCTCGGTTTCATTTCTTCTTCTTCTAAGGCAGCTAGCTAGGCCTGTTGAGAGCTCAGGATTGGACGAAACCTTGACGATTGGACTATCGAACAGCTGTTGGTGCCCTTGATTGCTGCGGGCCTTCATTGCTGAAACTGGACTGGCTAGGACCACTAGAGGGGACAGACTACCAGGACTAGTGACATCCGCTTCCCAATAGGAACACGGAACTGCAACTGCTGGGTTAGCTTCCCCTACTTCCTGAGCTTTCACGAAAGCCGCAGAGTAAGACCCCTTCCTCACTAGGATCAACTAAAGCACCAGCAAGTGATTCGAAAGTTCTTCAATACCTTTTACCCGGCTTAAGGGCAGTAATAAATATCTTATTCAACCGATTGATGATCGAAAGAAGACAAGAAGCATCTCCTTCGGTTCCGGGTTCTAGTTAAGGTTCCTCTCCTAGAAAAAGTTCCAACGCTTAGCTTACTAGAAGCACTGGAAACCGAGCAGGACAAGATCTCTATTCGGGGGAGTTCTCTTGTGCGAGAAGAGGACCTTCTATTTTCAGGCATTTCTTAGGAACCCGACTCTCAAGTCACCTCTCCTTCCCATCAGGGATATGGGCAACTAAACGACTTTTCAAAGGTCTAAAGAACGGCCTCTTCTCATTCAAAGGAGCAGGAATGGAATCGCCGACTGATGTTACGATGACCGGAACAGCTTCTACTAGAACTAAGCGGATCGTAAGACCGAAAGAAAGAGGAATTACCTATTAGAATAACCAGATATAAAGTAAACTAAAGCATCTGTCATATGCTGTAATCGAATCCGTAAAATATCTTTCATAAGATCGTTTCTCACATAAATGAGTCCTCCCCTGAAGTCCTTTCTGCACTTGCTGCCTAGCCTTCGGGAATGAAAGTCAGTGCCCCTGGTTTGGTTATTTATAAGGAGCTGCTTCCTAACCGCTTTCCAACATCATCTTTCTCGCTTTCCAAAGCAAAGACGACTAACTAAGCAAAGCACTAGGTACGGTCAGCCTTAGACAAGCCAATCATTCACACCTGACTTTATCTATATAAACTTTTTCTATAGCTAGTCCTATTGAGTAAGGGAAGGGGTCGGTAGGCTCTCTATCTCAATCCGAGGAACTGAACTAGAGCTCAGGAAGAAGCCAGCCCTAAATCCGCTTATGATAACTTCACTTCACGATTGGACGGCTAAGCTAAGCACCAACTTCCGCAAGGACTGCCCTGAAGGATAGGACTTTTTTCTCTTACCAAGAGAGAATAAGGTAAGAGATTCAGACTGTGAACCTTACGATTTTGCTATCTGAGCAGTTGGACTTAAAAGGGCCGGAAGAGAAAGAAAGAATTCCGAACCCCTTGTTGAGGGAGCCGACCAATGGAATGGGACTTGAAAATATAGAGGGGTTTTCCCGACTAGCTGAGAGTCTTTACACCGATAGTCTTTCACTTTTCTAGGGCTATGGATCGCAGAGGTACCTCTGGCCGAGGATGAGGACATATTTTTCGTAACAGAAAAAGAAGAAGGGGTGGACCTTAGTGGCCTTATCGCTACGAATACACCGGGTTAACTAATGCCTCCGTATAATATCAGAAGGGAGTTCTTATGAAAGGAGTGCCATCTTTCAGACTTAATTAAGTTACCGATTGCAGACAAAGTACTACTTATGGATATGCTGATGGCGAATCTGTGGGGTAAGCCTTTGTTGCAGTGAAGGAAAATTTGGCTTATCTTATTAGAGGTCCGGTCGGCTCTCTCACTCATCTCTCTCTATGAAAGAGTCTATACAAGGGAAAAAGTCCTTAAATGCACATTACGAAAAATGGAAAGCAAGAGAAGAGGGCAAGCAGTACGTACCGTATTCACATATGATGGTTGGTGTCTATTCGTTGTGAAAGACTAGTGATGGATTTCTACAACTAAGAAAGCAGCTTACAGTCAAGAAAAAGCAACCTCCATCCCGAGCGATGGATGCGCCTTACTTAAGAAATCACTCGATGCCTTCATTGAAGTAGGAGAGGATGGCCTATTTCCTATTGCTATTGGAGGAAGCAAGAAAAGGTATTCAGCAAGAAGTGGAAGAGATCCTGCTGTTAACGAGGAAATTCATTGGCGAGACCATCACACCTTTTACAGTCAATTCAATAAAAGAAGTGTACTACGAAAGAGGAGTTCTTTGACTCGCGGTTGATCTTTAGAAGATTAGGCACAAGCCAGAAAGGATAAGGATAAATCAATGCCATTTTTTCAAGTAATGGAAGCCCCAGAAGCAAGGTGGTTATTCTGATTAGTGGAACTCGGACTCTTTATCCTCAATCGAAGGATCAGAAGGCACTCTACTAAACACGGATTGACTCTCTTTCCCAAGCATTGCCGCCTTACTTATTAGGGCTCGGTTAACTACTTTGGTTCTTCCTTACCTTTTACCTGCAGCAAAGGGGTCTTAGGTCTATTGCTTGACGGGAGTAGTAGAGATTAGGGGAAAGCTCTTTCTTTTCTGATCGAAAGATATTTTTTTGACTCGCTATCGCTATAAAGGTTACAACCGGCGGCATTCAAAAGGAAGGTTATTACATAAGTGATTAGAGCGATGCCCCTTGCTTTGCAAAAATTTTAGTTCTTCCTCTTGAGCGCAGGATAGCCACTGACTCTTCCGATTAATTAAGATATAGGACAAGCCAGAGCCAACGCCAACGCGTCAAAGTCAAGTCAGGTTCAGCAATCGACGTAACAGGTTCAAATACCAGAAGCTAGGTCATATTCGATTCGACAATCTTAAGTAGTGGAGTCAGCCCTTTGCCGGGATACGATACTGTCAGCCTCAGCTAATCACTAGCTTCTGAAAGAATAATATCGTCAAGTCGGATAGGAAGAAAGGAAGAAGAATGCCATCATAGAGGGATCGGTATGTAAACTTGAAGGGCTAGGGAACTCCTTTAGCTCCAGAATTCTTTAGAATGAGAGTTAGGGTCGATCGGGGGAGCCTTACCTCTTAGATGACCCAAGCAAGTCAGTAAGCTATTGGATTTTGATTGGATGGATCCCCAGTCCCTACTAACTGTAGTTACTGAAGGTCGAGTAGTAGACGGGCGAGGCCCACTGTTATGTTATAATAGGGAGGTTTTTTCCCTTGCTGCAAGTCATCTGGTGGTGAATCATCTTGACTATCCATTTGATATCCGTCACCATCTATTCTAGCTGATGCTGATACCTTGACTTCTCTTTCCACCCTACCCTCCGCCTTTGCGCGCATTTGGTGCGCTATTGAAGAAAAGAACATTTCTATCTAATAATATTGTAGATAATCAAAGAACGCTTCGCATTGGCTAGCTTGCTTGGCCGCACACATATTGATTCAAATAGCCCATTCAAGTCGATTCCGTGGGTTGGATTACTTCTTTTTGCGATGGATTCCAAAATGTCAAGCTTCACAAGGAAATATAGTATAATGACGATAAACGACCAAGTCGTAACTTTCATCA